TTTATTAATATATAGGTATATAAATAATTTATATTAAATATTATATATATATATATATATTATAATAAATTATTTATATATTTAATTATTCATTTTTATTAAAAATAAAAAAAATAAAAATGAATAATTAAAATACTCAGGAGATCAATATTGTTATTAATAAATTAAGTTTATTTATATATAAATACTATTATAAATTAAATTGTTTATATTTTAATAATATAAAATATTAAACATATTTATTAAAAAAATATAGATATTTTATTAATTTGTAAAATTATGACTAAGTATGTATAAATTATAAATAAATATAAAGGTATAAATGTATAAAATTATAAATTTTTAATTTAAAATAAAGGGAATATTATTAAATATACTAATATAAATAAATAATATATTATAAATTAATTCTAATTTATAATAAAAGGGAATATTATTTACTTATATTAATATATTTAATAATATATTATAAATTAAATATTTATATGTAAATATATTATTTATAATTTTATTACTATTAATATATCTTTAAAAAAAATATTTTGTATGGGAGGGAATACCAATTTATAATTTTAATGGGGAATATTATTAATAAAATTAATTTTTAAAATTAATTTTATTACTTTGGTATTGTTATAATAAATTGATTTTTGTCTCTTAGTTTTAAGAATTAAGTTAAAGTTTGATTCTTTCTTGAAAATTTATTTAAAATTTTAAATACATGTGAATTATTGTGTGATTAATAATATTTTTAAATAAAAAATTATATATTTTATATTTGCAGTAAATAATTTTATAAATTATAGAAATATAGATTTAGGAATATTTTATATTATTAGCAAAAATTGTGCCAGCAGCTGCGGTTATACAATTAATATAAATAAATATTATAAAATTTTAGTTAGATTGATATTTAAATTAAGAATTGTAATTTTAAGGTGAAATTTATTTTATAATAAAAATTTATTTAAGATATTGAAGCTATTTAAATTAAAATATAAACTAGGATTAGATACCCTATTATTTTAATGATATTAATTAATTTAAGTAGTAATAGTTATATTCTTGAAACTTAAAGAATTTGGCGGTATTTTAATCTTTTCAGAGGAACCTGTTCTATAATCGATATTCCACGTTAAATTTTACTAAATTTTTTTATTTGTATATCGTTGTCGAAAGAATATTTTTAAAAGAGAGAAATTTTCTAATATTTATAATAAAATAAATGTCAAATCAAGGTGCAGTTTATGATTTAGGAAGAAATGGGTTACAATAAATTTATTTAAATGAATTTAAATTTGAAATAAATTTAATGAAGGTGGATTTGAAAGTAAATAGATTTTATTAAATTTAATTGATGATAGTTCTAAAATATGTACATATTGCCCGTCGCTCTTTTTATTTTAAAAAAAGATAAGTCGTAACATAGTAGATATACTGGAAAGTGTATCTAGAAAGACAAATTATAACTTAATAAAAGTATTTTATTTACATTAAAAATATATGGTTTAAATCCATTGGTTTGATATTTTTAATTTATTAATTTTTTTGTTTATATAATTTATTAAAAAAAATATTTTTAATATATTTTTTTTTGTATTATTAAAAGATAAAATAATTATAATAATAGTTTATTAGTATTGTAAAAGAATATTTAAAATATTTAAAAAGTAGATTTAATTAATTGTACCTTGGGTATCAGGGTTTATTAATATAAGAATATATTTATTATTTTTCTCGAATTTAAAAGGGTAAATATATTATTTAATATACTGTATTATAATTATTTATAATAATATATTAGTAATGAAATGTTATTCGTTTTTAAAGATATCTAGTTTTTTTAGAAATAAATTTAATTTAGAAAATTTTAATATTTATTTTAATTGTTAAATTAAGTATTTAAAATTTTTGATATTTTTAGGGATAAGCTTAAAAATAATTGTTATAATTTGTTTATATAGTTAATAGATTTATAGGGTTAGAAATATTCATTAATTTAAAAATGTTATAATTTATTTATTAATAAAAAGTATTTTAAAAGATTTGAATTTTTATAAAAAAAATTATTTTAATAAATAAAATAATGTTATAATGATAAAATTAGTATAATAATTTATATAAATAAAGTGGTAATTGGTTGATTATTATAAGGAATTCGGCAAATATAATATTCACCTGTTTAACAAAAACATGTCTTTTTGATTATAATAAAAAGTCTAATCTGCCCATTGAATTTTTTAAAAGGCCGCGGTATTTTGACTGTGCAAAGGTAGCATAATCAATAGTTTCTTAATTAGAAGCTGGAATGAATGATTGAATGAAATATTAACTGTCTTATTTTAATAAAAGTAGAATTTAATTTTTAAATTAAAAAGTTTAAATAATTTTGAAGGACGAGAAGACCCTTTAAAGCTTTATATTAAAATTTATATAATTTAAAAATAAAATTATATTTATGTAAACTTAAATATTTTATTGGGGTGATAGGAAAATTTATATAACTTTTTATATAATAAAACATTAATTAATGATTTATTGATCCATAAATTATGATTAGAAGATTAAGTTACTTAAGGGATAACAGCGTAATATTTTTTGAGAGAACTTATCGATAAAAAAGTTTGCGACCTCGATGTTGGATTAAGATAAATTTTAGGTGTAGCAGTTTAAAGGTTAGGTCTGTTCGACCATTTATTCTTACATGATCTGAGTTCAGACCGGTGTGAGCCAGGTTGGTTTCTATCCTCAGGATTTTATAATTAATTAGTACGAAAGGACCATTAATTAGTAATATTTATATTATAAAGAATAAAATTAATTATTTTGGCAGATTAGTGCAATGAATTTAGAATTCATATATGTATTTTATACAAATAATATATGGACATATATATAATATTAATTAGTATATTATTAATAATAATTATAGTATTAATTGGAGTTGCTTTTTTAACTTTATTAGAGCGTAAAGTGTTAGGTTATGTACAAATTCGAAAGGGCCCTAATAAAGTAGGATTGATAGGAATTTTACAGCCTTTTAGAGATGCGATTAAGTTATTTACAAAAGAGCAAGTGTATTTAAATATATCAAATTATTATATGTATTATTTTTCTCCGGTTTTAAGTTTATTTATTGCTTTGTTGATTTGAATTTTAGTGCCTAATTTATTTGGGGGTTTAAGATTTAATTTAGGGGTTTTATTTTTTTTATGTTGTCTTTCTATGGGGGTTTATATGGTAATATTTGCGGGATGATCTTCTAATTCAAATTATGCATTATTAGGTGGATTACGAGCTGTAGCTCAAACAATTTCATATGAGGTAAGACTTGCTTTAATTATATTATCATTAATATTTTTAATTGAGGGGTTTAATTTATTTAATTTTTATATTTTTCAAAATAATGTATGGTTTATTTTTATATTAATACCTTTAGGTTTTATATATTTTATTTCTTGTTTAGCAGAAACTAATCGAACGCCTTTTGATTTTGCTGAGGGAGAGTCTGAGTTAGTTTCAGGGTTTAATGTTGAGTATAGAAGAGGTGGTTTTGCATTAATTTTTTTAGCTGAATATGCAAGAATTTTATTTATAAGATTTGTTTTTAATTTAATATTTTTAGGTGCAAATTTTTTTACTTTATTATTTTTTATAAAAACAGTAATTATTGCTTTTATATTTATTTGAGTGCGGGGTACAATACCCCGTTATCGTTATGATAAGTTAATATATTTAGCATGAAAGAGATTTTTACCTGTTTCTTTAAATTTTATTTTATTGATTATAAGGTTTAAAATTTTATTGTTTATGTAAATGAATTATTTTTAGTATAAGTTAATAGAAATGATTCTATCTTATATTTTCAAAATATATGCTTATTTCAAGCTCATTAACTAATTTAAAAGGTTATCTCATTTATTTATAATAATAGGGTTTAAGATATAATATATAAAGTACATTAAAGTTAGGATTTGTCCCGTAATAATATAAGGGTTTTCTACGGGACGAGCCCCAATTCATGTAAGAAGAATAATAATAATAAAGAATAGTCAGAATAAAATTTTATTAAAAAAATAAAAAGAGTTACTTAAAAATATTTTATTTGATATTGGTAAAATAATAATAATAAGGATAGAAAAAACTAATGCAATTACTCCTCCTAGTTTATTTGGAATAGAGCGAAGAATAGCATAAGCGAATAGAAAATATCATTCAGGTTGAATATGAATAGGAGTTACTAATGGATTAGCTGGGATAAAATTATCAGGATCGCCTAGGAGATAAGGGTTTGTTAAAGTTAATAAAGTTAGTGTAGTAAATAAAAAAATAAATCCCATGAGATCTTTATAGGAGAAATATGGATGGAAGGGAATTTTATCTATATTAGAATTAATTCCTAAAGGATTATTAGATCCAGTTTGATGTAGAAAAAGTAAATGAATTATTACTAGTGCAGAAATAATAAAAGGTAATAGGAAATGAATTATATAGAATCGGGTTAAAGTTGCGTTATCTACTGCAAACCCTCCTCATAGTCATTGAACAATTGTGTTCCCTAAATAAGGAATAGCCGATACAAGATTAGTAATAACTGTCGCTCCTCAAAATGATATTTGACCTCAAGGTAAAACGTATCCTATGAAAGCTGCTCCTATAACTATAAATAAAATAATTACTCCAATTCTTCAAGTTTCATGTAAATTATATCTTCCATAGTATATTCCTCGGCCAATATGTATATAAATACAAATAAAAAAAAAGGAGGCCCCATTTGCATGAAAGGTTCGAATTAATCATCCATAGTTAACATCTCGACAAATATGACTAATTGAAGAAAAAGCTATGTCGATATTTGCTGTATAGTGTATAGCTAAGAATAATCCTGTAATAATTTGAATTCCTAAGCAAATGCCTAATAAGGATCCAAAATTTCATCAAAATGAAATATTTGAGGGGGTAGGTAAATCAATTAATGAATTGTTAATAATTTTAATTAATGGGTGGTTAAGGCGAATGGGCTTAAACATTAAAAATTTTTTCGTATAGGGCCATAAAATAAATCTGTAATTTTTACTACAATTAGTAAAGTGATTAATAAATATAAAATTAAAAAAATAGTAATAAAATTATTAGGGGCATTATATAATTTATTTACATTTAAGGTATTTAAATTAATTATTAATGAATTGTTAATTATTGAATCTATATTATTTAAAAAATTTATAAAAAAAAAATTTTTATTAAAAATTAAAAATAATGTTAATATAAATAATAATATTATTAATATTAAGTATTTAAATGAAAAATTAAAAAATTCATAAGTGGAGATTCTTGTTATATAAATAAAGAGAATTAATAAACCTCCTAAAAAAGTAATAAATAAAATATAAGAGAATCAAAAAGTTTTTGAAATTTGTCCGATAATTAAACTGATTCATAGGGTTTGAATTATTAATATAAATCCTAATGTTAAAGGATGTGTTATATAAGAAAATAATAAAGAAAATAATATACCGAAACTAAAAAATAAAATTTTAATTTCAAAGAATAGTTTAAGTAAAATATTAATTTTGGAGATTAATGATAAAGGGTTCTTTTTCTTTGAAGTTTTAAAAATATTAATTTATCTTTGATTTACAAGACCAAAATTTTTATTTAAACTATTAAAACTAATGAAATGATATTTAATTATAGTTGTTAGATTTATATTTATAATAGGTTTTATAAAGTTTAGAATAAATCGAAAAAATTTATTAGTTAGATTATTAATCTTAGAATATAAAGTTTTAATTATGTTTTTAATAATATATTTATGTTTAAATTTTTGTATATTTGAAAATTATTTTTTAATAATGTATATTGTTTTTAGAGTTTGTGAAAGAGTTTTAGGGTTATCTATTTTAGTTTCAATAATTCGAACTCATGGGAATGATTATTTTCAAGGATTTAATATATTACAATGTTAGCAATATTAATAATAATTTTATTTATAATCCCATTATGTTTTATAAAGAAAAGGTATTGAATGGTTCAAATAAATATGTTTTTATTATGTTTTATTTTTATAATTTTAGGAATAAGAAATATAATATATTATAAATTAAGGTATTTTATAGGATATGATTTAATATCATACGGAATAATTTTATTAAGGTTATGGATTTGTAGTTTAATATTAATAGCGAGAGAGGGGATTTATAAAATACATAATTTTTATTATTTATTTTTATTAATAGTTTTAATTTTATTATTATTATTATTATTAACTTTTAGTTCTATAAATTATTTTATATTTTATTTATTTTTTGAAGGAAGATTAATTCCTACTTTATTATTAATTTTAGGTTGGGGGTATCAACCTGAGCGATTACAGGCTGGAATATATTTAATATTTTATACGTTATTTGCTTCTTTACCTTTATTATTAAGAATTATATTCTTATACAAAAATTTTTATAGCCTATTTATTCCTTTAGTTAATCAATTAGAATTAATAAATTATATAATATATTTTTTTATAATTATGGCATTTTTATTTAAAATACCAATATATGTAGTTCATTTATGATTACCTAAAGCTCATGTAGAGGCTCCAATTTCAGGTTCTATAATTTTAGCTGGGGTTTTATTAAAGTTAGGGGGTTATGGGTTATTACGTGTAGTTCCAATTATTATAAAAATAATAAAGTTTAATAGGATTATAATAAGAATTAGTGTTGTAGGGGCGATGATTGTAGGTTTTATTTGTTTATGTCAGAGAGATTTAAAGTCTTTAATTGCTTATTCTTCTGTTGTACATATGGGGATAGCATTAGGAGGTATTTTTACTATAAGAAATTGAGGATTAGGGGGAGCGTATATCTTAATAATTGCTCATGGTTTATGTTCATCAGGTATATTTTGTTTAGCTAATATTTCTTATGAGCGTTCAGGAAGACGCAGATTATTAATTAATAAGGGTTTATTGAGGTTTATACCAAGAATAAGAATATTTTGATTTTTATTAAGAAGATCAAATATAGCTGCTCCACCTTCATTAAATTTATTAGGAGAAATTTGATTAATTAATTCGTTAATTAGGTGATCTTTTTATCTAATAATTATTATTAGAGTGTTGTCTTTTATTAGAGCTGCTTATAGATTATATTTATTTTCAATTAGACAACATGGAATAAGATTTTCTGGCATATTTTCTTTTTCTTCTGGAAGAACACGAGAATTTTTATTATTAGTATTGCATTGATTTCCATTAAATTTATTAATTGTAAAAAGTGATCAATTATTGATTTTATTTTAATTTAAATAGTTTATTAAAATATTGATTTGTGGAATCAAAGATGTATAGTGTACTTTAAATTAATGATAAAGATTTGTCGTTTAAGGTTTATTTATTTAATAATATTAAGAATATTTTTTATAGTAAATAGGTTATGATTTATTTATAAAGATATAACTTATTTAATTGAATGAGAAATTATTAGATTTAATTCAACTATAATTATAATAACTTTATTATTTGATAGAATATCTTTAATATTTATAAGTTTTGTGCTTTTTATTTCATCTTTAGTGATTTTTTATAGAGAAGATTATATAATGGGAGATATAAATATTAATCGATTTATTATATTAGTATTAGCATTTGTATTTTCTATAATAATAATAATTATTAGGCCTAATTTAATTAGAATTTTATTAGGTTGAGATGGTTTAGGTTTAGTTTCTTATTGTTTAGTGATTTATTATCAAAATATTAAATCTTTTAATGCTGGAATATTAACAGTATTAATAAATCGTGTTGGAGATGTTACTCTTTTATTAAGAATTGCTTGAATATTAAATTATGGGGGTTGAAATTATATTTTCTATATATTTTATATAGTTGATAATGTTGAAATATCAATTATTATAATTCTATTAATAATTTCTGCAATAACTAAGAGAGCTCAAATTCCATTTTCAGCTTGGTTACCCGCTGCAATGGCAGCCCCAACGCCAGTTTCTGCATTAGTTCATTCATCCACTTTAGTGACTGCTGGAATTTATTTAATAATTCGATTTAATAATTTATTAATGAGAACAAATTTAAATTTATTTTTATTATTAATTGCTAGATTAACAATATTTATATCTGGGTTAGGTGCAAATTTTGAGTACGATTTAAAAAAAATTATTGCTTTATCTACATTAAGGCAATTAGGTTTAATAATAAGAAGTTTATCTTTTGGAATACCAAAATTGGCTTTTTTTCATTTATTAATACATGCTTTATTTAAAGCAATATTATTTTTATGTGCAGGGGCTGTTATTCATTTATATAAAAATTATCAAGATATTCGAGTGATAGGATCCTCTAGAGGGGCTATTCCTTTAATTAGAAGAATTTTAGGGGTTGCTAATTTAGCTTTATGTGGGATACCATTTTTAGCGGGATTTTATTCAAAGGATATAATTTTAGAATCTTTTTCATTAAGAAATTTTAATACCTTAATTTATTTTTTATTTTATTTTAGAACAGGGTTAACTGTGTGTTATTCATTTCGATTATCAAATAGGTTATTAGTAAATATATTTAATTTTCATAGAGTAAGATCATTAGGGGATAGGTTTGAGTTAAAAAATAAAATATGTTATTTTTTAATATTTATATCAATTGTAGCAGGAGCTATTTTTAGTTGATTAATATTTTTATATCCTCAAGTTATATATTTAACTTATAATTTAAAAATAATAGTTTTATTTGTTATATTTATAGGAGTTTGGTTTGGGATAGAGATTAGTATTATGAAGATTAATAATAATATATTTTTAAATAAAAAAATTGTAGAATTTTTAGGGTCTATATGATTTATGCCTTTTATATCTGTTTATTTTATTAAGATTCCATTAGAGTATGGAAAAGTAATTTTAAAGTCTACGGATCAAGGGTGATTTGAGTATATAGGAAGTCAAAGTATTTATTTAAAAATTAAAAATTATTCTATGGATAATTATAATATCCAAAATAATATGTTTATATTATTTTTAATTAGAATATTTTTTTGAGTATTAGTATTATTATTAATTTATTTATTTTAATTTAAATAGCTTATATTAGAGTGTGACATTGAAGCTGTTAAGGAGGTATTTAACCTTTAAATATTTAAAAAGAAATAATCTTTACTTTACAATGAAAATGTAATGTTTTATATAAACTATATAAATATAGAAATATCAATGGAATTGAACCACTAAAAATTAAGTTAGAAGCTTATTTTGATTTCTTTCATATTTCTTTAATTGGAATTAAAATTCAATAATATTATTAACAGTAATATACCTCTATTTGGTTTCAATTAATTATTAATTATTTATAAATAAGGATAATTATATCAATAAATAGGTCGAAACTATTTGCATTATTGCTTCTTATTTATAAGATTAATTGAATTCAATACTTTTTAATTGCAAATTAAATGTTATAGTTAACTATAATCCTAGGCTCATTTTAATATTCCTTGATTTCATTCATGATAAAGTCCTAATAATAAAATTATGATAAAAATGATTCTTGTCAATATTCAATTTAAGTAAATAGAAGATGAGTATAAAATAATTATAGGTAAAAGAAGAGCAATTTCAATATCAAAAATTAAAAAAATAATAGCAATTAAAAAAAAGTGAAGGGAAAATGGTATTCGTGAAGAGGAAATGGGGTCAAAACCGCATTCAAAAGGAGAATTTTTTTCTTGATCATAGATTGATTTTAAAGATAAAATAGATGCAATATATATTACAATTAATGCAATAGAAAGAACGATGATTCTTCATAAAAAAATAATTAAGATTATTTATACTAATTTTTATTAGACCTTATGATTGGAAGTCATATATACAATTATATACTATATAAATTTATCTACCTCATCAATAAATAGAAATATATAAAAATAATCAAACTACATCTACAAAGTGTCAGTATCAAGCAGCAGCTTCAAATCCAAAATGATGAAAAGATGAAAAATGGTTAGAATTTAATCGAAATCAACAAATTAATAAAAATAGAGTTCCAATAATTACATGAAGGCCATGGAATCCTGTGGCTAAAAAAAAGGAGGCCCCATATACAGAATCTGAAATTCTAAAAGGAGCTTCTATGTATTCATATCCTTGAAGAATAGAGAAATAAATACCTAAAATTACAGTTAGAGCTAATCTTTTTATAGTTTGAGAATGGTTATTTTCTAGTAATCTATGATGGGCTCAAGTAATAGAAATTCCTGAGGATAGAAGAATAGCTGTATTAAGAAGAGGAATTTGAAAAGCATTAAATGCTATGATATTTATAGGGGGTCAAAGGGCCCCTAATTCAATAGAAGGTGATAACCTTCTATGGAAAAATGCTCAAAAAAATGAGAAAAAAAATAAAACTTCAGAAAGAATAAATAAAATTATCCCTCACCGCAATCCTTTGGATACAATTAAAGTATGTATCCCTTGGAAAGTTCCTTCACGACTAATATCTCGTCATCATTGATATATAGTTAGTAGGGTAATTATTATACCTAAAGTTATAATAAATATATTATATTGATGAAATCATATGATTATCCCAAGGGTTAATGATATAGTTCCCAAAGCTCCTGTTAAAGGCCATGGCCTATAATCTACTAAATGGAAAGAATGATTATTTGACATTAATTTTTAAATTTATAAGTAGTTAGTAAGTTTCTCTAGAATAAAGAGTTCTTAAGACTGCAAAAACATAAGATTGAATTATAGAAACTGCTACTTCTAAGATTAAAAGAGCTATTTGTGAGAAAATTAAGATAGAAATTATAAGTGACCTTAAAGAATTTCCTGTATTACCAAGTAGGGTAAGGAGTAAATGCCCCGCAATTATATTAGCAGATAATCGAATTGCTAAAGTCCCGGGTCGAATAATATTTCTAATTGTTTCAATACATACTATAAAAGGTATTAGTAAGTTAGGGGTTCCTTGGGGCACTAAATGCCTAAATATATGTTGAGTATGATTAATTCACCCAAATATTATAAATCTTAGTCATAGAGGTAAAGCTAATCTTAAGGTTAATACTATATGACTAGTCCTAGTAAAAATATAAGGAAATAATCCTAAAAAATTGTTAAATAAAATAAATGTAAATAAACTAATAAATATAAATGTTCTTCCTGTGAAAGAGTTATTTCCTAATAGAATTTTAAATTCTTTGTGTAAATAGGATAAAATAAAATTTCATATAAAATTATATCGTGAGGGGATTAATCAGAATAAATTAGGGATAAATATTAATCCAATTAAAGTTCTACACCAATTAAAAGAAAAATTTGATGAATTTATAGGATCAAAAATTGAAAATAAGTTTGTTATCATTTTCAGGGGAAATTTTTAAATTTTGTATTATATTTAATATTATTTTTATTTATAGTTATTGAAAAACTATAATAATTTATAATAATAAATAATAAAAATATACAAATAAAAGAGGCTATTAAAATAAGTCAAAGTATAGGAGCTATTTGAGGAATTAAAGATTATTTATTTTAAAATAATTTTAGTTTGACATTCTAATGTTATAATTTAACTAAATCTTTCATAAGAAGTATTCGTTAAATACTATTAAATGGTTTAAGAGACCAGTACTTACTTTCAGTCATCTTATGAATTAAAAAGAGTTGATTCAATTAATAAAAGATTTAATTGAAATTCTTTCAATTACAATAGGCATAAATCTATGATTTGCTCCACAGATTTCTGAGCATTGCCCAAAAAATAATCCAGGGCGATTAATTAAAAAGTTAGTTTGATTTAATCGTCCTGGAGTAGCATCTACTTTAATACCAAGAGAAGGCACTGTTCAGGAGTGTAAAACGTCAGTAGCAGTAATTAAAATTCGAATTTGAGAGTTTATAGGTAGGATAATTCGGTTATCTACGTCAAGTAGGCGAAAATTTTCTAATCTTAATTCATTTGAGGGGATTATGTAAGAATCAAATTCAATATTATTAAAGTCGGAGTATTCATATCTTCAATATCATTGATGACCAATTGATTTAAGAGTTAATAATGGATTATTTAGGTCATCTAGGAGGTATAATAATCGAAGAGATGGTAATGCAATAAAAATTAAAGTAATAGCAGGGATAATAGTCCAAATAATTTCAATATTTTGTCTTTCTATTAATATACGATTTGTATATTTATTAAAAAATAAGGATCCTATTAAGTATCCTACAAAAATTGTAATAAGAATAATAATTAATATTGAGTGATTATGAAAAAATATTAATTGTTCTATTAAAGGAGAAGATCTATTTTGAAGGTTTATGTTTCCTCAGGAAGTCATTTCTAAAAAAAGAAATCTTTATATTTGGGGTTTAAATCCATTGCACTAATCTGCCATATTAGAATATTATATATTTAATATAGGAAGTTCTGAATATCTATGTTCTAGTGGGGGAAATAATTGAAATCATTCAATTGATGAATTTATATTATTAGAATTTAAACAAATACGATTAGTAATAAATCTTTCCCAAAGAATATATATAAATATAATAATTCTTAATAGAGAAATTAACCTACCAATAGAGGATAAGATATTTCATGAAGTATAACTATCTGGGTAATCAGAGTATCGGCGGGGTATTCCAGCTAATCCTAAAAAATGTTGAGGGAAAAATGTTAAATTAACTCCAATAAATATAATTAAAAATTGAATTTTTAATATTAAAGGATTTATTGATAATCCTGTGAATAATGGAAATCAATGGACAAAACCAGCTATAATAGCAAATACAGCTCCCATGGATAAAACATAATGGAAATGAGCCACTACATAATAGGTATCATGAAGAATAATATCAAGGGAAGAATTAGCAAGAATAATTCCCGTTAGTCCCCCTACTGTAAATAAAAAAATAAATCCTAAAGATCAAATTAAAGAAGGGCTGTTAGAGTATTTTGTTCCATGAAGGGTAGCTAATCAACTAAAAATTTTAATTCCTGTTGGGACAGCAATGATTATTGTCGCTGAGGTAAAATAAGCTCGGGTGTCAACATCTATTCCAACAGTAAATATGTGATGTGCTCATACAATAAATCCTAGAAGACCAATAGCTAACATAGCATAAATTATACCTAAAGTTCCAAAAGTTTCTAATTTTCCTGATTCTTGGGAGATAATATGAGAAATTATCCCAAATCCTGGGAGAATTAGGATATAAACTTCAGGGTGTCCAAAAAATCAAAATAAATGTTGGTATAAAATAGGATCTCCCCCTCCAGCTGGGTCAAAAAAGGAGGTATTTAAGTTTCGATCAGTAAGAAGTATTGTAATAGCCCCAGCTAAAACTGGAAGTGATAATAAAAGTAAAAATGCAGTAATAAAAACTGATCAAACAAATAATGGTATTCGATCTATATTTATTCCAATAGGGCGTATATTAATACAAGTGGTAATAAAATTAATAGCCCCTAAAATTGATGAAATACCAGCTATATGGAGGCTAAAAATTGTTAAATCAACTGAAGACCCTCTATGAGCAATTGTTGATGAAAGAGGGGGGTATACTGTTCATCCTGTTCCTGCTCCTCTTTCTACTATTGATCTAGATAAAAGAAGGATTAATGAGGGAGGTAATAATCAAAATCTTATATTATTTATTCGAGGGAATGCTATATCAGGGGCTCCTAATATTAATGGGACTAGTCAGTTACCAAATCCCCCAATTAAAATTGGCATTACTATAAAAAAAATTATAACAAAAGCATGAGCCGTTACAATTACATTGAAGATTTGATCATCTCCAATTAAAGATCCGGGCTGACCTAATTCAGTTCGAATTAAAATTCTTAAAGAAGTTCCAATTATTCCTGATCAGGCCCCAAAAATAAAATATAATGTGCCAATATTTTTATGGTTAGTAGAAAATAGCCATTTTGCGATAAGATGGCTGAAGAAAGGCAATAAATTGTAAATTTATTTATGAGTAATACTCTTTTATCAGGCTTTATAGTCAAAAATGATATTAAATTGCAAATTTAAAGGAGTATAAATACTAAGGCTTAAAGAAAGAACTTTATTTATAACTTTGAAGGTTATTAGTTTAATTAACTTAAAACCTTGTTATAAATAAATAAAAAAAATTACTGGAAAAAATATTATTGAAAAATAATTTCATAAAAAAATATTTGAATAGTTAAAAAAATAATTTTTTCAATATATTTGAAAATTATTTATAATAATTGAAGAAAAAGCTATACGTAGATAAAAATATAAGGTAATTAAAGTTATTATAATTATAATTATTATAAATATATACATATTTAAATTAATTATTGATTCGATAACTACTCATTTAGGGAGAAATCCAAGAAAAGGAGGTAATCCTCCCATAGATAAAAATACTGTAAAAATTGAAAGTTTAATAAAAGAAGAAGTAGAATTCGATAGTAATTGATTTATTTCAAATCATTTTATTTTATTAAAAGATAAAATTAATGAAATAGAAATTATACAATAAAATAAGAAATAAAATCAAAAATTTGATTCTCTTGATAATAATGCTATAAATAATCATCCAATATGACTAATTGAAGAAAAAGCTATAATCTTACGAATTGATGTACTATTAAATCCTCCTAAGGATCCAATAATAATTCTTAATAGAGAAATTCACATAATAAATTTATAATTTAAGCAATAAGAAATACAGATAAAAGGGTTGATCTTTTGTCAAGTTATTAATAATAAATTAATTAATCAGTTTATATTTTCTATTACACTAGGAAATCAAAAGTGGAAGGGAGCCGCTCCGATTTTTAATATTAAAGAAGAATTAATTAATATTAAATAAAATTTATTATAAAATATTATTGAAAAATAATTTAGGTTAATAAAATTAATACAAATTAAAAATAAAAGTAAGATTGAGGCTAATGCTTGGGTTAAAAAATATTTTAAAGAGGCTTCATTAGATAGAGAATTTTTATTATTATTCATTAAAGGGATAAATGATAATAAATTTATTTCTAATCCAATTCAAGCTCCTAACCAAGAGTTAGAAGAAATACAGATTAAAGTTCTGGTAATTATTAAAAAAATAAATATTAATTTAGTGGGATTATTAATTAAAAAGAAGAGAGTCTCTCTATATGTAGGGTATGAACCTATTAGCTTAATTTAGCTTATCTTTTTAAAGGTATATATTAGTGTATGAAGCACAAAAATTTTTGATATTTTTAGAAATAGTTTAAATCTATTGTATATAATAATTTTATATTATTTTAATAAAGGTATAAAATACATAATTTATTCTATCAAAATAATCCTTTTATCAGGCACTTTATTTTGTATTTAAGTAATTTATTATACTTCTGGTTTTAAAAAATAAAATATTAATAAAACTATTATTTATTTATATATACTATATAATAAATTATTTATTGTATAATATATAAATGTATTAATATATAGATATTATTTATCAATAAGGAATGGTTTATATAAAAATATATTACCTAATTAACGGTAAAACTATAAATTTGGGAAAAATAAAAGATAAATAATAATTATATATATATATATAAATTATTTATATATATATATATA